TGCTCTTGATTCAACGCACTTCCACTGTAGTGTCCGAGTCGATACTGCTACTTCATCTCGAAGCATAGTAATATTTTTTGATCAGATCATTGAATCATTTATTTCTCTTGAAATCGGTTCAATTATTATTTCTATACACGCCTTTTTTTAGGAGGCCTGCATCCATTATGCGGCATAGGGGTTACGTCTCTGACAAAACTTAATAGTATACCACTTCTACGAATGGCTCGTAATGCTGCATCTCTTCCAAGACCAGGACCCTTTATCATGACCTCTGCTCGCTGCATACCCTGGTCTACTACTGTACGGATAGCATTTGCGGCTGCGGTTTGGGCAGCAAACGGCGTCCCTCTTCTTGTGCCTCTGAAGCCACTAGTACCTGCCGAGGACCAAGAAACCACCCGACCCCGTATATCTGTGACCGTTACAATGGTATTGTTGAAACTTGCTTGAACATGAATAACACCTTTTGGTATTCGACGTCCATTCTTACGTGAACTAATGCGCCCATTCCTACGTGAGCCAATTCTTGGTATGGTTTTTGTCATATTTTATCATCTCATAAATATGAGTCAGAGATATACGGATATATCCATTTTATGTCAAAACAGATCCTTTGTTTGTGTATTGGGTCCACAGGAGAGTCCCCTTTAAGAAAGATTATCCCTGTCTCTGTTTATGCCTCGGGTTGGAACAAATTACGATAATTCGCCCCCGTCTACGGATCAGCCGACATTTTTCACAAATTTTGCGAACGGAGGCTCTTATTTTCATATTTGTCATTCCTTACCTTAATTAATTAAGAATCTACTCCTTGGAAGAAAATAAGTCTCTTGAAATTTTGAACCTCCACTTGTATTGTATCCGCACGAGAGGGATGTTGAAAAAAAAAAAGCTGCTTAATTTAATCGTTCAAATCTTTGTTGCAGAGTTTATAAATTATGCGTCCCCTGGTTAAATCATAACCAATTACTTCCATTTTTCTTCTATCGTCTGCCCTTGGTAGTATAGATCTAAAACTACGCTACGTCGTATCCTTCCTGAAAAAAAACCCGGAATCATATCCTCATCATCGAAACAAATCCGGAACATAACATTGGGAAGTGATTAAGTAATTAAACCTTTATGAATCCGTTTTTGTTCTTTTATTCCAGGTAACCCCCCCTTTTTTTTATAAAATTATGGAGGCAATTCGGATATCAGAAAGATCACCATATATAACACAAAATTTCTCCCCCGATTCCTTCTAGTCGAGCCTCTCGGTCTGTCATTAGACCTCGAGAAGTCGAAAGAATTACAATACCCATTCCTCCTAAAATCCTTGGAATTCTTTGATGGTTGGAATAGATTCGTAGGCCGGGTCGGCTGATACGTTTTAAAACCATTCTATATGGTCCTTTTCTATTCCTTCTATGTCGCAGAGTTGAAACCAAGAAAAATTTCTTGCTTACTCGATGTTTTCTCACATTTTCAATAAAGCCTTCGCGTAGAAGTATTTTAACAATGTTTTCGGTAATATTTGTAGATGCTATTCGAACCGTTCCTTTTTTATCCATGTCAGCATTTCGTATCGAAGTTATTATTTCGGCAATAGTGTCCCTACCCATGATGAACTATAATTATTCATGCCTCCGCGTTTTTATATAATCAACATGCTCCGCTTTTTCATTCATTTTTTTATTAATTATTCATTAATTATGAATTTTTATTTAAAAGGTATATGCCTGAGAACCAGTCTACTAATCAATTAATTCTACTAAATTATTAATTGAATCTAATTCCGATACTCTGCTATTTCAGATACCCTACTATATTATTATTTTTAATAATTAAAAATAATAAGGAATCATCTATATAATTAGATTTATTATATTTAGTATATTTATAATACTTCAGGGGCTAATGAAACTATTTTAGTAAAATTCAACTGTCTCAACTCTCGAGCAATTGCACCAAAAACTCGAGTTCCTTTTGGATTTCCTTCTTGATCAATGACAACTGCTGCATTGTCATCATATTGTATTATCATACCATTGTCACGTTTGAGTTCTTTACACGTACGTACAATTACAGCTCTGATCACTTCTGATCTTTGTAGAGGCATATTGGGAACTGCTTCTTTGATTACAGCAACAATAACGTCACCAATATGAGCATAACGTCGATTACTAGCTCCTATGATTCGAATACACATTAATTCTCTAGCTCCGCTGTTGTCCGCTACATTTAAATAGGTCTGAGGTTGAATCATATCATTTGATTATTCTTTTTTTCTTTCAATGCAAAGAGCGAAGAAAAAAATAAGAAATATGGTTTGTCCAGAAAGAAAAATGTGGTTTTTCATCATCATATGGATCCCTTTCGTTCCACGTCCCTATTCTATTTTATTTTTTCTTTATCCCGCAATAACGAATTGCGTTCTTATAGGCATTTTGGACGCAGCTATAGAAATAGCTTCTCTGGCTACAATTTCTGATACTCCACCCATTTCATAAAGTATTCGACCAGGTTTAACGACGGATACCCAATATTCGGGAGATCCTTTCCCGGAACCCATACGTGTTTCGGCAGGCCTTACTGTAACGGGTTTGTCTGGAAATATACGTACCCATATTTTTCCACCACGGCGCGCATATCGTGTCATAGCTCGTCGCCCCGACTCTATTTGTCTAGATGTGACCCAAGCGGGTTCAAGTGCCTGAAGGGCATATCCGCCGAAACAAATTCGATTGCCTCGATAAGATATTCCCTTCATTCTTCCTCTATGTTGTTTACGAAATCTAGTTCTTTTGGGGTTATAGTTGATGGTTGTTTATTAATGCATCTCTACTACAGAACCGGACATGAGAGTTTCTTCTCATCCGGCTCCTCGCGAATGGAATGATTAAATAATAAGATATATATATTTAATTAATGAATAAATGAATATTTAATTAATGAATAAATGAATAATAGATTGAATCATGGCATTTTTTGAGATGTAAGTGGTCACGTAGTCATTTTTATATCTTGCTCGCATAGTATAAATATAAAAAATGCGAAAAAAAAAAGCTTTCTATTATTATTTATATTCTACATGGAACTTATAGATATATAACTTATAGAGCGACTTTATTATTATTATCGATCTATAATATAATAGATAGAATCAAAATTGCATTTTACCTTTTATTGAATCGCCCAAAAACGCCCAAAACTTAGCAATCCAATAAGACTTTCGCGGGCGAATATTTGCTCTTTCAACATCCCTTCCATTCGTAGGGGTATTCTATGACCTATCAGAATAAATGGGTTGGTTCTTGGCTCGTTCCGCCATCCTACCCAATGAATCATTAGGATTTTTTTAAGGGAATCCTTCTCAGTCACAGGTTCCGTCGTTCCCACCGCTTCTAAATTAATGGACAGGCCCGAACTTTGCAATGGAGCTCCTAATAAAACTGAATCAATGTCCTCAGTCTTTATTGACTCGATGCTCTTTAGGATTTTTTCGTATGAAAAAGATTCATATTCATCTATCTAATTTTTCATTATGGACGAATACTAATGCTTTATTACATTGCCTTTTATGAGATAGTTCATAGACCATACATATTGGAATCATATATCATTGCTATTCTTTTTCTTTCTTTCTCTCACCCCTCCATTTATCCATATCCCTTCGTTTTTGCTTCACAACCTTATAATCTTATAAGAAAATATTTTGGGTTTATTTTTCTTTTTTTCTGTAAAAAGTACTTCAGTTGCTACAACAATATGATTGATCCGTCATACAGTGACTGGTCCCGCGGATCCAGATAATATAAAGCAATGGGCTGGTTATTTTTTTAGTTATATAGTTATTAGTTCATACTAGGGGATGGTACCTAGTTTTTCATTCTAACCCTAAATAAAAAACCAACGAGTCACACACTAAGCATAGCAATTATATGGAGTCAATCGAATTGTTATTCAACCCTATAGAATTAGAAGAATTAGAAAAATAAATTATATAATTTATTTTATTGATATTGAATAAAAAAAAGAAACGGGGTTTGCTTTATTTTATTCAATTTCCAAGCCGGGTGGATGGAACAGAAAGGTAACGTAAGGAAGGGCCATTATTCTTCGCCTGCAAATATCCAAATTTTTATTCCTAATGCCCCATAGATAGTTCGAACTGTATAAGAACAATAATCAATTTTGGCTCGAATGGTTTGTAGGGGAACCCTACCCTCTCTGATCCATTCGACACGTGCTATTTCTTTTCCGTCAATACGCCCTGCAATTTGTATTTGAATTCCCTTTGTATCCGCCTGTTCAGTTAATTCAATAGCTTTTTTCATTGCCTTTCGAAATGAAACTCGGTTCTTTAATTGTCCAGCTATAAATTCTGCAAGAATATTAGGTTGCCCATAAGGTTTTGCAACTCTTGTGATAGCAATGTTAAGTTTTCGGTTCACAGAATTAAATTCTTTTTGTACATTGCTCTGTAATTCTTCGATTCCTTGTGGGCTGCCCTCTATTAAAAATTTTGGGAATCCCATATATATTATGACCTGGATCAGATCAATTCTTTTTTGAATCTTTATCCGTGCAATTCCCTCGACACCTGAGGATATTTTCCTATTTTTTTGTACAAAATTCTTGATACAATCCTTTATTTTTTGATCTTCCTGGAGACCCTCGGAATAACTTTTTGGTTGTGCAAACCAAACAGAATGATGGCTTTGGGTTGTACCAAGTCGGAACCCGAGTGGATTTATTTTTTGTCCCATAATACCTCGCTGTCTCTATAAGGCCATATCATTTCTCTATTCATCCACGTCATTCTGTTTCGATATAGCATATGGTCCATCATATATAGATACCTCTCTCTGACATCTGTATACTTATCTTTATATACCCATCCATATTTTCTTAACCATATGAAATAGTTTTTATCTTTTGATATATCTTGCAATACAATAGTTATATGACAGGTAGGTCTTTTTATCGCAAAACTGCGTCCTCGAGCTCGTGGT